TCGATAGCCCCCTCACGTAATTCTTCTGAATTTCGAATACTATTCAAGATTTTCTGTTTTCGATTATCTAATAAATCATTTAATGAAAGTGGATTTTCTTTCCATTCATTTCAAAACTTTCACGATCCCTTCCCGAACCAAACATGAATCTTTCGATTCATTTGGCTCTCACGCTCAAATAGTCCAACTCTTTCTTATTTATGATCCCCTATTTTTTGTTGAATGGAATGAGCCTATCCTCTTTTTTCTGTTCATATTTGAAACGCAAAATATTGAACCAGATCGCTAATCCAAGACTAGAATATTCGGAGGACTCTTCTAACCACAGAAAAAAATATGTATATGTAATTGTCAGCAAAGTTGTTTCTTTTTTTTATCCAAAAAAGCTTCTTACCATATTTTATACATAGGTCATCCCATCACGTCAGCATTGGATAAAAAGTGAGTGAAACACTCATTTTTCCAATAAATGGTTCAAATTAGTTTATCGACATGAGTGTTATATATCGAAAAAAATTCCAATATAGTCAAAACCATCCTTGTATTAACATAGTGGTAGAAAGAGTACCATGCTGCGCCGGATTTCAAACGGTTTCGCTTTAACCATGCTATTGGACCTACTTTATTGGTTCATAGAGAATCAAAATAGATTTACCAAAAACTCACGAAATGCTATGGTTCTTCCATATGATTTCTTAAGTTATTCAGAAGTAATTCGTGGGATTATGCACTTTTTCTAGTTATAACAAAGAGGTGCAGCTGGTCCGATCCAGCCCCTTTTTTGAAAAAAAACAACTCGCACACACTCCCTTTCCAAAAAAGATCAATACACCAAGCACTACACTTAGATTTATTGGATTTGTTGCTAAAATATCGGTATTAAACCCGAAACTCCCGGCGGATGACCAGTGACCCAAATAAACGACAGAATCGGTTACGTTTTTCATATGATCTCCCTAGAATAAAAAGGCAAACAGAGTTCTTTTTGTATCACTTCGCCCCCCCCCTATATTTTATTGCTAAACCGCGTCAAAAATCTCTTCTATGTAGAACTGGATTTGACTTTTTCAATTTCGACTACGAATGATAATTCGATACTAGGACTTATGGTACTTGGGAAATAACTCGGGTTTGTTGAAGTTTTATTGGACTAAGAAGGGGAAGCAAAAAAGCAAGGTGATATGCGAACACCCCCACCCCAAATCTGTCCTTCCCGGAAATTGGACATTATCTTAACTAATAAGGAATTGTAGGAGTGAACTCTTGGACGGGAAGGACAGGGGAATAAAAAATATGTATTTTTCTTTAGATTTCTAGGATTAGATTAAACAAAGGGATTTGCAAATAAAAGCGCCAATGCTACAACTAGTCCATAAATTGTTAAAGCTTCCATGAAAGCCAGACTAAGCAATAAAGTACCTCGTATTTTTCCCTCCGCCTCGGGTTGTCTCGCAATACCTTCTACAGCTTGGCCCGCAGCAGTACCCTGACCAACTCCAGGTCCAATAGAAGCAAGTCCAACGGCTAACCCAGCAGCAATAACGGAAGCAGCAGAAACCAGTGGATTCATTATAAGTTCCTCGCACCAAAATAAAGAAATGGTTAATGATACAAGCAACCAATGAATTAGAATTAAATTATTCCATCACTAAAATTGATCCAGGCGAAGTAACTCAGAACTCTGATGTGAAGTCCCACAACTTTACTTCGTCCGTTGCTTTGTCCCGAATTGCTCTTTTTATTCTTCTTCTTGATTTCGTTTCTTATTCAATTCAGAGTCACAGACGAAATGGAAGTACTTCTTTTGAAATCCCCGTCTAAATTTATAGCAAAAAATCAAATTAGAGCTATCCTTAGGTGATATATACCTAATCCATTATCACATATACAAGTCCGCCTTGGATAATGTAAACCGACTATTCCTATCTTAGAGTCACTCAGATTCTAGAATACGTCTTCGAAAAAGTTCCCAGAGTTGACTTATAATCATTAGATTAGAGATACCGCGGCCAACACACGCTCTCCTACCAACCCCTTTTTTAGGAATCGAGTTTTTTCCTCTTTTATTCCTGTTTTTTTATCATTTCAGTATTCTAGAAAAATAGACGAATTCATTAAATCGAATCATTGCATCGCAATCTTGGTATTTGATTGATTTAAGCTCATGCAATTACAATTTTTTTAAAACAAACAATGTCCTTATATTAGTATTTTGCTTTTATCTAAGTTAAAAAGCTTATTTCGAAATCAAAAACAAGTCAATGATGGCCCTCCATTGATTCTCCTATATAAGCCGCAGCTAAAGTTGCAAAAATCAGAGCTTGAATACCGCTTGTAAATAATCCAAGGAACATGACAGGTATAGGAACCACTGAAGGTACTAAAGAAACAAGAACAACAACTACTAATTCATCAGCTAATATATTCCCGAAAAGTCGAAAACTAAGTGATAAAGGTTTTGTGAAATCTTCTAATATATTAATGGGTAAAAGAATTGGAG